TGAATTAATTAATTCTAAATTCTGAAAAGATGAATAAACAGACCCATATAAAAGAGACGCTATGAATATTCCGAAATAGGCTATACTGACTGAATAAATTGCATTTGTCACAAATTCATACCAATCCACAGAATAGTTCGAATTTTGATGTAAAAGGTTTATCGATGGGATTAACCATTTCGATAATATATCCAAATCCATTCCTACTTGATCGAAAGGAATTCCTATGGATCCAACAAACAAAGTAAATAGGACCAATACAAGTAGAGAAAATAGCATAGTATTGTCCGATTCACAGGGATACATGGAAGTGTCTTTATTGTCAAAATGAGTACTAAAGGATCGCATCAGATTTCGTATATTCCCATCAATTTGATATATCTTCTTCGAAAAAAGGGAAACCTTTTTATTATTATTCATTACTGAGAAAAGTACATTTTTGTTAACTGGTTTCGGTCCTTCTTTTCCCCATATAGATATTGAAGAGAACGAGCTATTTTTAGTGCCACTGTAATTTTGAAACCGAACGTGTAAATGCCCCTCAAAAGTAAGTAAATACATCCGAAACATATAAAATGCAGTTAATCCTGCTGTGGAACAGGCTATTATCGCGAAAATCGGTGAATACAACCAACTATCATTAAGAATTTCATCTTTGGACCAAAAACAAGCAAGAGGTGGAATACCACAAAGAGAAAGTGTACCTAATAAAAAAGTAGTTTTTGTAATTGGCACATATTTGGTTAAACCACCCATAAGAACCATGTTCTGACTTTTATCTGGAGAATATCCAACAATGGGTTCCATTGAATGAATAATCGATCCGGATCCTAAAAACAATAATGCTTTCGAATAGGCATGAGTGATTAAATGGAATAAAGCAGCTCGATAAGAACCTATCCCTGGAGCTAACATAATATAACCCAATTGAGACATTGTAGAATAGGCTAAACTTCTCTTAATGTCTTTTTGAGCAAGAGCTAAAGTAGCTCCTAATAGTACCGTTATTATACCTAGCAAAGAAATGAGATTCATTATGTAAGGTATGACTGTGAAAAGGGGAAGAAGCCGAGCGACAAGAAAAATTCCCGCTGCTACCATAGTAGCAGCATGTATAAGAGCCGAAATAGGAGTGGGCCCCTCCATGGCATCAGGTAACCATACATGAAGGGGAAATTGTGCGGATTTAGCAACTGCACCAAGGAATAATAGGGAGGCACACAGAGTAGCAAATAAAGAATTGACCCCATTATTATGGATCAAGTTATTGAAGATTTCGAACAAATCCCGAAATTCCAAACTACCTGTTATCCAATAAAAACCTAAGATTCCTAATAATAAACCAAAATCCCCTACACGATTAGTTACAAACGCTTTTTGACAAGCATTGGCTGCAATTGGTCGTGTGAACCAAAAACCTATTAATAGATACGAACACATTCCCACCAGTTCCCAAAAAATATGAATTTGTATCAAATTGGAACTAGTAACTAATCCCAACATAGAAGTATTGGAAAAACTCATATAAGCAAAAAATCTCAAATATCCTTGATCATGAGACATATAATTGTCACTATAAATAAGAACCATGATTCCAACAGTAGTGATTAGTATTGACATAATAGAAGTAAGTGGGTCGATCAAGTGGCCGAACTCTAAAGAAAAATCATTATTGATGGTCCAAGAACATAGAAATTGATAGATAGAACTGCCATTGATTTGCTGAATAGACAGATCGGCCGAAAAAACCATAACTATACTTAGCAATGAAACACTAGGAAAAGCCCACATACGACGAAGATTTTTTGTTGCAGTCGGAACAAGCAGAAGTCCCCATCCTATTGACATAGTAACTGGAAGTGGAACGAAAGGTATGATCCATGCATATTGATATGTATGTTCCATAAGAAAATCAAACTTTTTTTATTCTTATTAATTGTTTCCGATTCACCAGCTCTTCTCTCTTTCGGAAGTCAAATAAATAAATAAAAATCAAGATAGAAAAGAACTCAAATAGGATTTTGAATTCTTAATTATTCCGATTCTTTCCCAAATATCGTATTGAATAAAAAGAAATTTAAATCAAGAAGTTACAATTGTTCAAATGACCAAGTCACTGGTTAAAACTGACCATTTAGTTATTAACTAAGATATTTATTAAGATAAAGAAAGAATATGAGATTTTCAATCATTCCACTATTACGGCGATTGATATCCATATAGTAAATAGTAAGGAAAAGGAATGACACCAAAAAAAGGTAAAAGTACTCTATTGGGATATGGATCATAGAATCCGCCAATAACTCGACCCAATAAAATACTAGTTATTTTAGTTAGTTTATTCGGAGTCATTAATTAATTCATTGTAGAACTGATTGATTGGCTTCTATTCCAATAAAATAAACTTATGTTTATAGGAAATCCTATGATACTCGTCACTTCGCATAGAACTGAAATAAGAGATTACTAAAATTACCTTTCTCAAGTAATGTATCGTTTAACAGATTAACTACCAATCTCATTTTCATTTAAATTATGAGTACTCTATCCTCGAGCTTGGTCAATTAATAGAAAAATTTTAAATTATTATTTTCTTAAATTAGGTAAGGATTCTTAAGCTTTTCGATTTATTCAATGTAAGACAACGAGATATAAATAGACTGAGATTGAGATATGAATTGGAACCCTTTTTGATTCTTATCAACAACAACTGGTTCGATTTCTATGGTAGCGGACCTCATAGACATAGATCGGAATGAAGATATGAAGGTACAAATTAGTACGAATTCTTCTTTCTTCGGGCATTGTATGTAATAGAGATGTGGAACAAAAAAAAATTCCTTTGAAAATCACATCGTTTTTCTTTTTTCTATTTCTTTTTTTATCCCTAGTGTACTCTATGTGATGCACACGTATCTATATTTTTGTATGTTATGAAGTAAGTATCCGCTATGGAATAAATATAGATAATGAATAGCAAGAACGATCCATTTTGAACAATACATGTCTTTCACATCCAACTATAAAAGTAACTTCTTTATTTTAAAATGGCGGTTCCAAAGAAACGTACTTCTATCTCAAAAAAGCGTATTCGTAGAAATATTTGGAAGAAAAAGGGATATTGGGCGGCGGTAAAAGCTTTATCTTTAGCTAAATCTATTTCTACCGGGCATTCAAAAAGTTTTTTTGTGCGACAAACAAGTAATAAAGCCTTGGAATAATCTGAATCGACATGACTCGATGAATTGGATGATTTATAAGATGAATAATTCACATTAACTAATGTTTTGAACTCATCTATATGAGATAGAACTGAACCGGCTGTTGTGGTATGTAGAATAAGAATTATTCTGTCTATTGGGTTCTAAGAACGGTACTATTTCTTTTTTGTTGTTGTTTTTCAAACAACAACAAAAAAGAAATAGTTAAACACAAAATACAAGGTTTCACTTTTCATTATAGTAGATTTTGATAATTCGCGAGATGGGGGTTGTTATTTCCCCCCCCCCCAAAAAAAAAGATTTTTTTTAGGAAGAAGTTTATTCGATTATGTATCTCCAATAGTTATACATCATTAAGATTTTTGGAAGATCTGAAACAAGTATGAACGACAGTAGTAAAAATGAATGGATCCTTGAAACTAATTGATTGAAATATATATTTTAAGACTTTGCTTTGTAACTCTCCGAATCACTACATGGATTCCCTCTTGTTTCGACCCAATCAATAAAAACTCCCCGGATCCCCTTTAGGTCGATATTTATGTACGAAGAATAATTTGTACGAAGAATAATTCAATCTTCCTTAATCCAAAATAGATCCTATGTTTGGACCGTAGGATCGATCAATCTATTTTATATAGAATATACTTTATTTATAAGTAAAGTACATAGCGTAGAATTCCAATAGAGATTGAAACTCTTTTGTTTTATGTGCAGCCCAATACCTAATTGGTTCGGTAAATCCTCACACGAATTATGTATACAATGAGGATCCCAACCATTAATACAGTTTTGATACCAAACTATCTAAATATTTATAGAAATCCCTTGGATGTAGTTATCCAATTGTGATACATAAAAAATCCTATTTATTTTCTTTTGTTCAGTGAAAAATGAATCTTTTTTCATTTCCGATCCATGAAATCAGATAAATGAGAAATGAATCATCAAAAAATGATATAAAAAAGGGACAATTCTTAGTTCTAGACCTCAACTGAGGACATAACCATCTAGTTCCAACTGTTCCAGAAGAACTTATACTACGTGAAAGCCTGTTTTTAAAAATGACACCATACCGGGATACTAAGGATTATTGAAGTTCAAATATTCATTTGAACGAGTCTTTATTCATCGATTCTAACGTTTCCTAAAATATATTGCATTGAATCTTTCAATCTCGACGATTGAACATCATATGGGCTATTATTATTTCGATCAAGCCGCCATGGTGAAATCGGTAGACACGCTGCTCTTAGGAAGCAGTGCTAGAGCATCTCGGTTCGAGTCCGAGTGGCGGCATCCTCTAAAAAGGACACATTAGATCCTATAATGAATTTAATTCGGAATTTACATTCCGTAATTGAGGGACCCCTCTTTTTTTTAATGATTTTTTTTTATGATATTTGCGACTTTAGAACATATATTCACTCACATCTCTTTTTCGATCATTTCAATTGTCATTACGATTTATTTGGTGACTTTATTAGTCCATGAAATCGTAGGACTATGTGATCCGTCAGAAAAAGGCATGATAGCCACTTTTTTCTGTATAACAGGATTATTAGTTACTCGTTGGATTTATTCGAGACATTTCCCGTTAAGTGATTTATATGAATCATTAATGTTCCTTTCATGGAGTTTCTCCATTATTCATATGGTTCCTAAAATAGGGAACCATAAAAATGATTTAAGCGCAATAACCGCGCCAAGCGCTATTTTTACCCAAGGCTTTGCCACTTCGGGTCTTTCAACTGAAATGCATCAATCCGCAATATTAGT